AGATTCGTTCAAGAAAATCCAAACGTGTAGTGATTTTTACTGATAACCAACAAAATACTGATGCTTATACTAATACCAAAGAAACTAATAATACTGATCAAACAGGCGAAGTTGCTTTGATACGTTATTCTCAACAATCGGATTTTCGTCGAGACATAATCAAAGGCTCCATGCGCGCTCAAAGACGTAAAACAGTTACTTGGAAACTCTTTGAAGCAAATGCGCATTCCCCTCTTTTTTTGGACCGAATAGACAAATCTTTTTTTTTTGATATTTCTGAACGGATGAAAAAAATTTTTAGAAATTGGATGTGGAAAAACACAGAATTCACAATTTCGAATTATACAGAGAAAAAGACAAAAGAAAGCGCGAAAAAAAAAGAGGAGGACAAAAAAGAAGAAGACAAAAGAAAGGAGAAAGTGCGTATACAAATAGCGGAAGCCTGGGATAGTATTTTACTTGCTCAAGTAATGAGAGGTTTTTTATTAGTAACCCAATCAATTCTTAGAAAATATATTATATTACCTTCATTGATAATAGCTAAAAATATCGTCCGTATACTATTATTTCAATTTCCGGAATGGTATGAGGACTTAAAGGATTGGAATAGAGAAATGCATGTTAAATGTACCTATAACGGCGTTCAATTATCAGAAAAAGAATTTCCAAAAAACTGGTTAACAGACGGCATTCAGATCAAGATCCTATTTCCTTTTCGTCTTAAACCTTGGCACAGATCTAAGTTACGAGCCCCTTATAACGATCCAATGAAAAAGCAAGGTCAAAAAAATGATTTTTGTTTTTTAACAATTTTTGGAATGGAAGCTGAACTACCTTTTGGTTCTCCCAGAAAAAAACTTTCATTTTTTGAACCGATTTTAAAAGAACTCAAAAAAAAAATTAAAAAATTGCAAAAGAAATGTTTTATAATTCTAGGAATTTTTAAAGAACAAACAAAATTGTTTCTAAATGTCTCAAAAAAACCAAAAAAATGGATCATTAAAAACATTCTGTTTATAAAAGAAATAATAAAAGAACTCTCAAAAATAAACCCAATTATATTATTTGGATTGAGAGAAATAGAAGTATATGAATTGAGTGAAATTAAAAAAGATTCAATAATCAGTAATCGGATGATTCAGGAATCGTCCATTCAAATTAGATCTCAGGATTGGACAAATTATTCATTAACAGAAAAAAAAATGCAAGATCTGACTGATAGAATAAACACAATCATAAATCAAATAGAAAAAATTACAAAAGACAAGAAAAAGGGATTTATAACTTCAGATAGAAATTTTAGTTCTAACAAAATAAGTTATGATGATAAAAAATTGGAATCACAAAAAAATATTTGGCAGATATTAAAAAGAAGAACTGCTCGATTAATCCGTAAATCCCATTATTTTATAATATTTTTCATTGAAAAGATATACATAGATATCTTTCTATCTATGATTAATATTCCTAGTATCAATACACAACTTTTTCTTGAATCAACAAAAAAAATTCTTAATAAAAACATTAACAGTAATGAAGCAAATCAAGAAAGAATTAATAAAACAAATCAAAGTTTAATTAAATTTATTTCGATTATAAAAGAGTCACTTTCTAATACTAATATTAGTCTTAGTCAAAAAAATTCAAAGACTTTTTTTGACTTATCTTACTTTTCACAAGCATATGTATTTTACAAATTATCACAAACCCAACTTATTAAGTTAGAGAAATTGAAATCCGTATTTCAATATAATGGAACCCCCCTTTTTCTTAAGAATGAAATAAAGGATTTTTTTGTTGTAAGACAAGACCTATTTCATTCCGAATTAAGACCTAAGAATCTTCGCAATTCTGGAATGAATCAATGGACAAATTGGTTAAGGAGTCATTATCAATATCAATGTGATGTATCTCAAATTAAATGGTCTAGAGTAGTACCACAAAAATGGCGAAATATATTGAACTGTATAGCTCAAAATAAAGATTTATATAAAGATTTGTGTGATTTATATGAAAAAGATGAATTAATTCACTACGAAAAAAAAACAAAAATTGAAACGGATTTATTATTGAATCAAAAGGATAATTTTAAAAAACAATATAGATATGATCTTTTAGCATATAAATCTATAAATTCTGAAACTAAGAAGTACTCTTCAATTTATGGATCACCATTACAAGTAAAAACTAACCAAGATATTTTTTATAATTACAACACACATAAACAAAAATCATTTAATATGGTAGAAGATGATATTCGAGATATGGATAAAAATACGGATAGAAAATTTTTTGATTGGAGAATTCTCGATTTTTGTCTTAAAACGAAGGTCGATATTGAGGCCTGGATCAATATTGATACTGACACTAACAGTAATAAATATACTAAGACTAGGGTTAATAAGTATCAAATAATTGATAAAATCAATAATAAGGGTCTTTTTTATCTCACACTTCAGCAAGACCAAAAAATCAACCTATCCAATCAAAAACCCCTTTTGGATTGGATGGGAATGAATGAAGAAATACTAAGTCGTCCCATATCAAATCTGGAACTTTGGTTCTTGCCAGAATTTGTGAGACTTTATAATACGTATAAAATGAAACCGTGGGTTATACCAATTAAATTACTACTTTTTAATTCTAATATAAAAAAAAATGCTAGTGAAAACAAAAGCATCACTGGAAATAAAAAAAGAGATCCTTTTATATCAATATCGTCGAATGAAAAAAAATCTCTTGAATTAGAAAACCGAAATCAAGGAGAAAAAGAATCCACGGGCCAAGCAGATCTTAAATCAGCTCTTTCAAACCAAGAAAAAGATGTTGAAGAAGATTATACGGGATCGGACATGAAAAAACATAGAAATAAAAAGCAATACAAGATCAATACAAAAGCGGAGTTTGATTTCTTCCTAAAAAGGTATTTGTATTTTCAATTGAGATGGGATGATTCTTTAAATAAAAAAATAATCAATAACATCAACGTATATTGTCTCCTGCTTAGACTGATAAATCCAAGAGAAATTACTATATCCTCTATTCAAAGGGGCGAAATGAGTCTGGATATTTTGACGATTCAGAAAGATGTAACTCTTACAGAATTTATTAAAAGGGGATTTTTGATTATTGAACCAATTCGTCTAGCTATAAAAAATGATGGAAAATTTATTATGTATCAAACCCTCGGTATTTCATTAGTTCATAAAAGTAAACATCAAATAAATCAAAGATACCGAGAAAAAAAACATGTTGATAAGAATTCTGATGAAGTCATTACAAAACATCAAAAGATGACTGGAAATAGATATAAAAAAAATTATGATTTGTTTGTTCCTGAAAATATTTTATCGCCTAGACGTCGTAGAGAATTGCGAATTCTAATTTGTTTAAATTCTAAGAATAGACATAGAAAGGCATCTTTTTGTAATGGGAATGAGGTAAACAGTCAAGTTGTGGATAAAAGCAAAAAATATAAAAAAAAAATTATAAAATTAAAGCTATTTCTTTGGCCCAATTATCGATTAGAAGATTTAGCTTGTATGAATCGTTATTGGTTTAATACCAATAATGGCAGTTGTTTCAGTATGGTAAGGATACGTATGTATCCGCGATTGAAAATTCATTAATAGTACATTTTTCCTATATTTCCCATACCATATCTGGTCTATGACGACAAAGAGATGCACGCATACATTGTCTTACATTCCATTCTGATACATGATACTAATTCAATGACATATCAATTAGATCTAGAATGAACAAAATTTTATTATTTTAGGTCTAAACTTTTATCTTTTGTGAGTGAAGAAACCAACCATACTTTTGTATCCCCTTTCAAATTCAATTTTAAAATGAAAATAGGATTGAGTAAGTTTTATTAAATTAAAAAAATTAGAAATTAATAACGAAATACAAATTTTTGTATATACCAAATAAAAATTAGGGGCATTATTATTACTGATCAATAAAGATATCTATCAATAAAAAATATCTTAAAATAAAAAGAGGGGGGGAGAGAAGATTTCAGTTTATGGTAAAAAATTCATTCATCTCAGTTATTTCACAAGAAGAAAAAGACGAAAACAGAGGATCTGTTGAATTTCAAATAGTTAGTTTCACCAATAGGATACGAAGACTTACTTCACATTTACAATTACACAAAAAAGACTATTTATCTCAGAGAGGTTTACGTAAAATTCTGGGAAAACGCCAACGATTACTGTCTTATTTGTCAAAGAAAAATAGAATATGTTATAAAGAATTAATTAATCGGTTGGATATTCGGGAGTCAAAAACTCGTTAATTTGATTTTTATAAAGGCATTTTGAATTATTTGATTTATTAGATCTTGAATTTTAATGAACTTTTTTTCGTTTTCAGCAATTCATGAAAGAATGAATCGAGGAAAAACCTATGAATATACCGGCTACAAGAAAAGACCTCATGATAGTCAATATGGGCCCCCACCACCCATCAATGCATGGTGTTCTTCGACTCATCATTACTCTAGATGGTGAAGATGTTATTGACTGTGAACCAATATTGGGTTATTTACACCGCGGAATGGAAAAAATTGCGGAAAATCGAACAATTATACAATATTTGCCTTATGTAACACGGTGGGATTATTTAGCTACTATGTTCACAGAAGCAATAACTGTAAACGGACCGGAACAGTTGGGAAATATTCAAGTACCTAAAAGAGCCAGCTATATCAGAATAATTATGTTGGAGTTGAGTCGTATAGCTTCTCATCTGTTATGGCTCGGTCCTTTTATGGCGGATATTGGTGCACAAACTCCCTTTTTCTATATTTTCAGAGAAAGAGAATTAGTATATGATCTATTCGAAGCTGCCACCGGTATGAGAATGATGCATAATTATTTTCGTATCGGAGGAGTAGCGGCCGATCTACCTCATGGCTGGATAGATAAATGTTTGGATTTCTGCGATTATTTTTTAACAAGAGTTGCTGAATATCAAAAACTTATTACACGAAATCCTATTTTTTTAGAACGAGTCGAGGGAGTAGGCATTATTGGTAGAGAGGAAGTAATAAATTGGGGTTTATCGGGACCAATGCTGCGAGCTTCCGGAATACAATGGGATCTTCGTAAAGTTGATCATTATGAATGTTACGACGAATTTGATTGGGAAGTACAGTGGCAAAAAGAAGGAGATTCATTGGCTCGTTATCTAGTCCGAATTGGTGAAATGATAGAATCCGTAAAAATTATTCAACAGGCCCTGGAAGGAATTCCAGGGGGACCCTATGAGAATTTAGAAATACGATACTTTGATAGAGAAAGGAATCCGGAATGGAATGATTTTGAATATCGATTTATTAGTAAAAAGCCGTCTCCTACATTTGAATTGCCGAAACAAGAACTTTATGTGAGAGTAGAAGCCCCAAAGGGAGAATTGGGAATTTTTCTCATAGGGGATCAGAGTGGTTTTCCTTGGAGATGGAAAATCCGCCCGCCGGGTTTTATCAATTTGCAAATTCTTCCGCGGTTAGTTAAAAGAATGAAATTGGCTGATATTATGACGATACTAGGTAGTATAGATATCATTATGGGAGAAGTTGATCGTTGAAATGATAATTGATACACCGGAAGTACAAGATATCGATTCTTTTTCTAGATTAGAATTTTTTAAAGAGGTTTATGGAATTCTATGGGTTCTTGTTCCTATTTTGACTCTTGTAGTGGGAATCACAATAGGCGTACTGGTAATTGTATGGTTAGAAAGAGAAATATCGGCAGGGATACAACAACGTATTGGACCTGAATACGCCGGCCCTTTGGGAGTTCTTCAAGCTCTAGCAGATGGGACAAAACTACTTTTCAAAGAAAATCTTTTTCCATCTAGGGGGGATACTCGTTTATTCAGTATCGGGCCATCCATAGCAGTCATATCAATTTTAGTAAGCTATTCAGTAGTTCCTTTTGGATATCACCTTGTTTTAGCGGATCTCAATATCGGTGTTTTTTTATGGATTGCCATTTCCAGTATTGCTCCAATTGGACTTCTTATGTCGGGATACGGGTCAAATAATAAATATTCCTTTTTAGGCGGTCTACGAGCTGCTGCTCAATCGATTAGTTATGAAATACCATTAACTTTATGTGTGTTATCAATATCTCTACGTGCGATTCGTTGATACATAGACAGAAACTTTTCTCTATTCCTTCCTTTCAAGGAAAGGGTTGGAATGGATTGAGTAGATATCTTAATTTTTTTTTATTAATTATTCGGGTTGATGAACTAAATCAAATAGTTATATGAGTGAAAGAAAACAGCTTATATATAAATTCGCAGTAAAAAGATGGATTCTCATTTTCTATGTATAAGAGTTAGAGAGTTAAGCGGAAATAAACATAAACAGAAGAGACCGTTTCCCCCAAGATTGGTTGATTAGTCATCCTGACTTGAAGCGGGTTCAAAAGATCAACCGTATTGAGTTTTCACTATCATTTTTATGTATTAGCATAACGGGGGATTGAGCAAAAACGAGTGGATGGTTAGAAACACGAACATATGTAAAGGATTAGTAATGGAGATTATGTAAATTCTCCAAAAGGACATTTTTACATAATATACAAACAAAGAATACTAATTGGGGCTTTAAGTTGGTAGAAATGATCAGGCAGTACTCCCCATGACACGATTCCAATCCAGAGTATACTCCTATCCACCGATTTAATAAATAACTATTCGAAACGAAATAATCCTTTACTTTATTTTGAAAGCCCTCTTTTTCTCAGAAATAGAAAGAAGAATAGGAACGAAAAAAAAAAAATAAATAAAGATATACTTTATTTATTCTTTGTTACTTTTATTCTTTCCCATATACATATTAATAGATATATAATTTGTGTCATAATTCATTAATTAATATAGAATTTTTTTTCGTACGTGAAACCAACGGGTTATTGATATTTTTACAAGAAGTATTTTATTGAACAGTTAAGTTATTACTGAACAAAGAAGAATTGAAATTATTATTGAAATTATTAAATTAAAGAAAGGATGAGATCAATTCAGAAGTACTTTTTTTATTTAATTTTGAATTAAAATAATTATAACAGACAGAATTCAATTGGTCTAATTTGGGACCGGCCGATAGTTATCCATCCTACAAACATATCAAGATTCAAAAAAGAATACTGACGCGGTCCCTATATTTATTTCTGGCCTTCAAGGAGCCGTATGAGGTGAAAATCTCATGTACGGTTCTGTAATAGCGATGGTAACAGTGATGGTATCACCGACTATAATTATCTAACAGTTCAAGTACAATTGATATTGTTGAGGCGCAATCAAAATATGGTTTTTGGGGATGGAATTTGTGGCGTCAGCCTATAGGGTTTATCATTTTTATTATTTCTTCCCTAGCAGAATGTGAGAGATTACCTTTTGATTTACCAGAAGCAGAAGAAGAGTTAGTAGCAGGTTATCAAACCGAATACTCGGGTATAAAATTTGGGTTATTTTATGTTGCTTCCTATCTAAACCTATTGGTTTCTTCATTATTTGTAACAGTTCTTTACTTGGGAGGTTGGAATATATCTATTCCGGACATATATGTTTCTGAGCTTTTTGAAATAAATAAAACATGTGGAGTTTTTGGAGCGATAATTGGTATCTTTATTACATTAGCTAAAACTTATTTGTTCTTGTTCATTCCTATCACAACAAGATGGACTTTACCGAGGCTAAGAATGGACCAACTATTGAATCTTGGATGGAAATTTCTTTTACCTATTTCTCTCGGTAATCTATTATTAACAACTTCTTTCCAACTCTTTTCACTGTAAAGTAACATTCTATATTCACAACGTGTCTCAAACAAGAGAAATAAACAAACATAAAACTATTCATATATATATTAACGATATGTTCTCTATGGTAACTGGGTTCATGAATTATGGTCAACAAACAGTACGAGCTGCAAGGTACATTGGTCAAAGTTTCATGATTACTTTATCCCACGCAAATCGTTTACCCGTAACTATTCAATATCCTTATGAAAAATCAATCACCGCGGAGCGTTTCCGCGGTCGAATCCATTTTGAATTTGATAAATGTATTGCTTGTGAAGTATGCGTTCGTGTATGTCCTATAGATCTACCCGTTGTTGATTGGAAATTGGAAACTGATATTCGCAAGAAACGGCTGCTTAATTACAGTATTGATTTCGGAGTCTGTATATTTTGTGGTAATTGCGTTGAGTATTGTCCAACGAATTGTTTATCAATGACTGAAGAATATGAACTTTCTACTTATGATCGTCACGAATTGAATTATAATCAAATTGCTTTGGGTCGTTTACCAATGTCAGTAATTGACGATTATACAATTCGAACAATTTTGAATTCGCCTCAAATAAATAAGTAAATCTCTTATTAACGACTAATTTATAATTACTTTACTAATAACTAATATAGAAGGAATTTAGGTTTCTTTCGTGTTGTTTGGTCAATAACTACAAATACCAACTATTGATTGGTTGGTAAGAAACGCGTCTTAATTTGGATTGAAAATCCATTAATTAATATATCCATAATTTTTTTTTAAATATATCGTTTAGAATTAGAACGACTCTTTCAGATAAAGAATGAAATTAGTCCAATAATAGTACTCACATTTATTCATATCCCTTAGTATTTATTTACTTAGGATTAAATTAGGAATTGCTCAAAAATCATAAAAAAAAAATTTTCTGGTCGGGTCTCAATAAGGTCATGAAAAACATTTCTATTTATTTATCTCTTATTTTACATATAATGGATTTGCCCGGACCAATACATGATTTTCTTTTAGTCTTTCTGGGATCGGTTCTTATACTAGGAGGTATGGGGGTGGTATTATTTACCAACCCCATTTATTCTGCCTTTTCATTGGGACTGGTTCTTGTTTGTATATCCTTATTCTATATTCTATTAAACTCTTATTTTGTAGCTGCTGCACAACTCCTTATTTACGTGGGAGCTATAAATGTTTTAATCGTATTTGCTGTGATGTTCATGAATGGTTCAGAATATTACAAAGATTTGAATCTTTGGACCATTGGGGATGTGGTTACTTTGCCAGTTTGTACAAGTATTTTTGTTTTACTCATGATTATTATTACGGATACGTCATGGTACGGAATTATTTGGACTACAAGATCAAACCAGATTATAGAGCAAGATTTGATAAGTAATAGTCAACAAATTGGAATTCATTTATCAACAGATTTTTTTCTTCCATTTGAATTCGTTTCGATAATTCTTTTAGCCGCTTTGATAGGTGCAATTGCCGTGGCGCGACAGTAAAAAATTTATAGAATTAGCAATGCACATTAAACTCTGTTCGGTTTTATTACATTACATTACATTTATTTCCCTTTAATTAAAGATTGTTTATGTCTAAAATAGAAATTATTCAATCTATTCTATTAACAATAGAAAATCTGCCTTTGTTCCGTACTTTTTTTTATTCTAGTCAATTGAATCTGTTGAATTGTTGTTCAGTTCATATTGAAATGAATCGAAATTGATAAGGAGTTGGTCAATGATGCTCGAACATGTACTTGTTTTGAGTGCCTACTTATTTTCTATCGGTATCTATGGATTGATCACGAGCCGGAATATGGTTAGAGCCCTTATGTGTCTTGAACTTATACTGAATGCGGTTAATATGAATTTCGTAACATTTTCTGATTTTTTTGATAGTCGCCAATTAAAAGGAAATATTTTCTCAATTTTTGTTATAGCTATTGCAGCCGCTGAAGCAGCTATTGGCCCGGCTATTGTTTCATCAATTTATCGTAACAGAAAATCAACTCGTATCAATCAATCGAATTTGTTGAATAAGTAGTATTAATCATATAAATTCTAATATTCATAAATTAGAATTACCATGACCATACATTACGTAATAATACATGTTTTCAAAAATGTAAGAAATTAAAGTATCTTGGCTCTATCGCATGAGTCAATCCAGAAGTAGATTGATTAGAAAAATTATGATAAATTATTGATTCATCTGGTGTCTAAATATATGATTCATTTACAAGTTTACTAGATCGAAACTTTCTGACATTCAAAAATTTATAGATCCAAATGTCACATTCAGTAAAGATTTATGATACGTGTATAGGGTGTACTCAATGCGTGCGCGCCTGCCCAACGGATGTATTAGAAATGATACCTTGGGACGGGTGTAAAGCTAAGCAAATTGCTTCTGCTCCAAGAACAGAGGACTGTGTCGGTTGTAAGAGATGTGAATCCGCCTGTCCGACAGATTTCTTGAGTGTTCGAGTTTATTTATGGCATGAAACAACTCGAAGTATGGGTCTGGCTTATTAATACGTTCCAGAAAACCCTACTTGAATACATTTGATTTTTTTACCTTTACCGACAAAAACCCGCGCTCAAAAACTATTTATTTTGAGCACGGGTTTTTCTGGTCCAAGTTTATCTTGTTTTTACCATGAATAATTTTCCTTGGTTAACGCTAGTTGTAGTTTTGCCAATATTCGCGGGTTCCTTAATTTTCTTTCTCCCTCATAGAGGAAATAAGATAATTCGGTGGTATACTATAGGTATATGCATAATGGAACTCCTTCTAACAACCTATGCATTCGGTTATCGTTTCCAATTGGATGATCCATTAATGCAACTGACAGAGGATTATAAATGGATCGATTTTTTTGATTTTTACTGGAGATTGGGAATAGATGGAATTTCTATAGGACCCATTTTACTGACAGGATTTATCACAACTTTAGCTACTTTAGCGGCTCGGCCGATTACTCGAGATTCCCGACTATTCCATTTTCTGATGTTAGCAATGTATAGCGGTCAAATAGGACCATTTTCTTCTCGAGACCTTTTACTTTTTTTCATCATGTGGGAGTTAGAATTAATTCCAGTTTATCTACTTCTATCCATGTGGGGGGGAAAGAAACGTTTGTATTCAGCTACAAAATTTATTTTGTACACTGCAGGAAGTTCCGTTTTTTTATTAATGGGAGTTTTGGGTATTGGTTTATATGGTTCCAATGAACCAACATTAAATTTTGAAACATCAGCTAATCAATCGTATCCTGTAGCACTGGAAATAATATTCTATATTGGATTTCTTATTGCTTTTGCTGTCAAATCACCGATCATACCCTTACATACATGGTTACCAGACACCCATGGAGAGGCACATTACAGTACTTGTATGCTTTTAGCCGGAATCTTATTAAAAATGGGAGCGTATGGATTGGTTCGGATCAATATGGAATTATTACCCCACGCCCATTCTATATTCTCTCCCTGGTTGATTATAGTAGGCACAATTCAAATAATCTATGCAGCTTCAACATCTCCCGGTCAGCGTAATTTAAAAAAAAGAATAGCCTACTCTTCTGTATCTCATATGGGTTTCATAATTATAGGAATTGGTTCTATAAGCGATACAGGACTCAACGGAGCCATTTTACAAATAATCTCTCACGGATTTATTGGCGCTGCGCTTTTTTTCTTGGCCGGAACGAGTTATGATAGAATACGTCTTGTTTATCTCGACGAAATGGGCGGAATGGCTATCGCAATTCCAAAAATATTCACGACTTTCAGTATCTTATCAATGGCTTCTCTTGCATTACCGGGCATGAGCGGTTTTGTTGCCGAATTGTTAGTTTTTTTTGGAATACTTACTAGTCAAAAATATCTTTTAATGACAAAAATATTAATTACTTTTGTAATGGCAATTGGAATGATATTAACTCCTATTTATTCATTATCTATGTTACGCCAGATGTTCTATGGATACAAGCTTTTTAATGCCCCAAACTCTTATTTTTTTGATTCTGGACCGCGAGAATTATTTGTTTCGATCTCTATCCTTTTACCTGTAATAGGTATTGGTGTTTATCCCGATTTCGTTTTATCATTATCAGTTGACAAGGTCGAAGCTATTATATCCAATTATTTTTTTCGATAGTTATAGTTTTTGTGAGTAAACCAAAAAATGAAACTGAAATCCCATGATTTTAAAAATGGTTGATTGTACAATAAAAAAATGAGTCTTTTATATTCTTTTAAGTAAAAAAAATAAATTGGAATTCTATTATAACTAGATATCTTTTGAATTTGTGAGAACCATTTGAATCAAGTAATGGAAATGATTCAAATGGTTCTTGATTGTTTACATGAAGTTTTCGTATATATACCTGTATGCCGTCCTATGTTTATATTCGTCAAGTCTTTTATTCAATTAGATGTTAATGTAAATGAACCATAACTATGCAACCCTATTCCTAATAGATTAACCCCAAAATAGCATATCCAAATTATAAGAAAGCCCATTGAGGCCACAATTGCAGAATTTACACTTTCAAAATTTTTATTTGTTCGAATATGTAAATAAATAGCGAATATGGTCCAAGTAATAAATGCCCAAGTCTCCTTTGGATCCCAATTCCAATATGATCCCCATGCTTCATTAGCCCATACTGCTCCCGAAAGAATACCTACGGTTAAAAGGATAAACCCTAGACTAATAATACGATAACTCCAACGATCCAATTGTTGAATCAATTGATACCTGTAATAATTTTGAGACGAAATAAAAGAAGTGTTTCGTAAGACATTGTTTCTTTCGTTCACGTATTGAATCTCACTAAAGTAAACTGACTCATTTTCTAAATTATTGCTTTTACTAAAAATCCTTATGAATTTTCGAAATGTAATGACTAGAAGAGCTAGTGATAATAATGATCCACACAAAAGAGCTGCATAGCTCAATACCATCATACTTACGTGCATCATTAACCAATGGGATTGGAGAGCGGGTACTAATATCGCGGATTGATGCATTTCAGTTAAAAGACCCGAAGTAGCAAAACCTTGAGTAAAAATAGCACTTGGCGCGGTTATTGCGCTTAAATGGTTTTTATGTTTTTTAAAATACGGAATAATATGAATAATGGAAAAACTCCACGAAAGAAAAATTAATGATTCATATAAATCACTTAATGGTAAATGCCTCAAATACATCCAACGAGTAACTAATAATCCTGTTATGCAGAAAAAAGTAGCTATCATCCCCTTTTCTGACGAATCATCTAGTCCTACGATTTCATCGACTAATAAAATTATCAAATGAATTGTAATTACAATTGAAACGATCGAAAAGGATATATGAGTTAATATATGCTCTAAAGTTGAAAATATCATAAAAATTATTAAATTAATAAGGGCGTCCCTCAATTATAGGAATTGAAATCTGGAATTGGAATTGAATTCATTATAGGACTTACTCTTTTAGAAGATGCCATGCCGCCACTCGGACTCGAACCGAGATGCTCTAGCACTGCTTCCTAAGAGCAGCGTGTCTACCGATTTCACCATAGCGGCTTATTCGAAATCATAATAACCTATTTTTATTCAATCGTCGAGCTTGAAGGAGTTAATTCAATCCAATATTTTTTTTTAGGAAACCATTCAAATTGATGAATAAAAACTTGTTTAAAAATTAGGGATTAAAACGTTTTCGTTAACGTTAATAATATTTATTTTTCTTATTATTATCTTTTTATTTAGTTATTTAATTTAGTATTTTTTTATTTAGTTATTTAGTATTTTAGGATGTCAATTTTATTTAACTGAACTAACAATGTATTTTTTCGTAGACTATTACTTTATGCTCTCCTAAAACTAAAATGTAACAGTTGTAACTATATAATTTTTACTTCAATCCCTGGATATAAGTAAAAAAAATGTTCTGCCTCGTTTACATTTTTTAATGATTAATTTCTTTTATCATTTATTTTATTAATCTAAAATAAAAAATGCATTTTATCGATTAATAAAAAAATAGAATTTTTATATAACACAATTTCAGCGATACACTCAAAAGATTTATGTAAATATTTGCATAGTTAGGTTGCGTTAGGATTTTTTGTTGTGTAGAGAATTTGCGTTAAGATTTAGCAAACCCATTAAGTTAGGTATTTGGGATGGTCGTATCAATCATATAAAAAAATTTCGTATAGAAATTGTACCGTACTTCAAAATATTTTATAAATTTTTTAATTAATATATATATATTATATCTTGATCGATCTTCCAATCGAAACATAGGATCTAAAATAGATCACTCAAAATTGGCGCATTCGTCATATAACTACCTAAAAATGGAAACGGGGCTTTTATTAATATTAATTTAATTGGGTTTAAGGAATTTATATAGTGATAATAATTTCTAAAACCCAAAATAATGGTTTAAAAGATTATAAAAAACATTTTAAACTTAATCAATTAGTTTCAACGACCTCTTCTTTATAATATAAAATAAAAAATATAACTAAAAAAAATTCTTTTTATTATTGAGTAAGGGCGATGGGGAAAGTGATAATCCCCATCCGGAAAATGATAAAACATACTAAAATGAAAGGCGAAACCTTGCGCTTGCGTTTACCCTTTTTTCAAACAAAAAAGTACCATTCATTTTTAGAATTCAGTAGACAACAGAATTCTTATCTATATCAGAAACGAAAGAACAATTTGGCTTCAAATTAAAGTAAAACAAATTCAATTTTATATTCGTTTTAAATTAAAACATTATGAGACTAATTCTTTTTTATTTATTTTAGTTTTAATGTATATTGTTTATATTGTAATTTATCTTATATATTAATATTTATTTTATCTTATATATTAATATTTATTCTTTTACTATACTATTATGATGTTAATATTAATTATAATTGATAAATATTAATTATAATTGATAAATATTATTTATCATTTTTATAACTTATAAATCTTATAAATAAACTATAAACAAAATTATATTACTTTATTAGTTATTAGAACGATTCAGATTATTTATTTGTTACACAAAAAAAACTTTTAGAACTCCCGGTAGAAAGAGATTTCGCTAACGAAAAAGCTTTCAATGCTGCCCTATATCCCTTCCTTTTCCAAATATTTTTACGAATACGTTTTTTTGAAATAGAGGTGCGCTTTTTTGGAACTGCCATTAAAAAGTTATAATAGGTTTTTCGGTTGGATGTGAAAGACATCTATTGTTCAAAATCAATTGTTCTTTACTATTCTCTATCTATTTTTTCTCTAAATTAGACTCCAAAAAAAAAGGGGGGGTTAAAAATCACATAAAATATTAATAAGAACGATAAGGTACACTATGCCAAATAGATTGAAGTTGATAAAATAAAAAAAAAAAAAAAGAAAGATTGTCCGTTTCGTTTTCTTTCTATTTTCGTCGTGTTACATTTATACATGTAATAAAAAAATCTAAAAGTTTAATAACCCAACCCTTCTCCCGCTTAATTAAAAAAAAAAAACTTTAATAATTTTTTCTATTATATTAATTAATTTAATATTAATTTAATTGTTCAAGCTCGAAGAAAGAGTCCACAAAATTTTAATTATCAAATGAGACTAGTAGTTAATCTGTTAAAGGATACAAAATACATAATTTAAAGGCATTTTATTTGCCCCTTTTTTTTCCGTAAAATTAAAGTGTTGGATATCATAGCATTTCCTACAAATAGCTTTTATTGTAATGGAAGACAAACAATGAGTTACAAAACAAATTGGTTAATGATTCTAAATAACCGAATTACAATAAATAGTTTTAGTTATGGGCTTTATGATTCATATCAAATACTGTTTTTGGTATAATTATTTATCCTTGTTCTATAGATATAAAAAAATTATTGTAATACGTAATAATTAAAATGAAAATTCGAATTTTCATTTTTTATCTTCATAAAATTTTATGTAAAAATTTGAATTTAATATTAACAATTCAGTATTAATAAAATTAAATACGTATTTATTTTTCACTAGTGACTTATTTATATCATTTGACCAATTATAACCTCTTGATTTTAAATATTTGAAGTAGTTTGGAAAGATTCAGAATAATTAAGGCTAGAAAATTCTATTTAAGTTTTATTTTATATATCTTAATTTTTTTTTATTAACCGACCCCTTTCAAAAGAAAAGAAATAAGAACCGGTGACTCAGAAACAATTAATTAAGATAAATTTTTTTTTTATTTTTTTATGGAATATACATATCAATATTCATGGATTATACCTTTCATTCCACTTCCAGTTCCTATCTTAATTGGAACAGGACTTCTACTTTTTCCAACGGCAACAAAAAATCTTCGCCGTATGTGGGCTTTTCCTAGTGTTTTATTATTAAGTATAGTTATGGTTTTTTCAGCCCTTTTTTCTATTCAGCAAATAAATAATAATTCTGTCTATCAATATGTATGGTCTTGGACCATCAATAATGATTTTTCTTTAGAATTTGGCTGCTTGGTTGATCCACTTACTTCTATTATGTCGATATTAATCACTACTGTTGGAATTATGGTTCTTATTTATAGTGACAATTATATGTCTCATGATCAGGGATATTTGAGATTTTTTGCTTATATGAGTTTTTCCAATACTTCAATGTTGGGATTAGTTACTAGTTCTAATTTGATACAAATTTATATTTTTTGGGAATTAGTTGGAGTGTGTTCTTATCTATTAATAGGTTTTTGGTTCACACGACCCAGTGCCGCGAATGCTTGTCAAAAAGCGTTTGTAACTAATCGTGTCGGGGATTTTGGTTTATTATTAGGAATTTTGGGTTTTTATTGGATAACAGGTAGTTTCGAATTTCGGGATTTGTTTGAAATATTCAATAACTTGGTTTCTAATAATGAAGTTAATTTTTTATTTGTTACTTTATGCGCCTCCCTATTATTTGCCGGCGCTGTTGCTAAATCCGCCCAATTTCCACTTCATGTATGGTTACCTGATGCCATGGAAGGGCCTACCCCCATTTCGGCTCTTATACATGCCGCTACTATGGTAGCAGCAGGAATTTTTCTTGTAGCTCGGCTTCTTCCTCTTTTCATAGTTATACCTTACATTCTAAATCTAATAGCTTTGATAGGTATAATAACATTATTTTTAGGAGCCACTTTAGCTCTTGCTCAAAAAGATATTAAGAAAAGCTTAGCTTATTCTACAATGTCTCAATTGGGTTATATGATGTTAGCTCTAGGTATGGGGTCTTATCGAGCTGCTTTATTTCATTTGATTACTCATGCTTATTCGAAGGCATTGTTGTTCTTAGGATCTGGATCAATTATTCATGCGATGGAAGCTATTGTTGGATATTCTCCAGATAAAAGTCAGAATATGGTTCTTATGGGCGGTTTAAGAAAACATGTACCAATTACAAAAACTGCTTTTTTATTGGGTACACTTTCTCTTTCTGGTATTCCACCCCTTGCTTGTTTTTGGTCCAAAGATGAAATTCTTAATGATAGTTGGTTGTATTCACCTATTTTTGCAATAATAGCTTGGTCCACAGCAGGATTAACTGCATTTTATATGTTTCGGATCTATTTACTTGCTTTTGAAGGACATTTAAACGTTTATTTTCAAACTTACAGTGGCAAAAAAAGCAGTTCGTTCTAT